GGAACAATAGTATCATTGGAGTAGATACACGAATTACTTTCAATATAAGAAGCCGGGTAGGCGGATTGGTCCGAGTGGAGAAAAAAAAAAAAAAGATTGAACTCAAAATATTTTCTGGGGATATCCATTTTCCTGGAGAGACAGATAAGATATCCTGGCACAGCGGCATCTTAATACCACCGGGAACGAGAAAAAAAAATTCTAAGGAATCTAAAAATTTGAAAAATTGGATCTATGTCCAACGGATCACACCTACAAAAAAAAAGTATTTTGTTTTAGTTCGACCCGTAGTCACATATGAAACAGCGGGCGGGATAAATTTAGCAACGCTTTTCCCCCGCGATCCCTTGCAGGAAAGGGATAATGTACAACTTCGAGTTGTCAATTATATCCTTTATGGAAATGGCAAACCAATTCGCGGAATTGCTCGCACAAATATTCAATTAGTTCGAACTTGTTTAGTATTGAATTGGGACCAAGACAAAAAAGATTCTTCTATAGAGGAGGTTCACGCGTCCTTTGTTGAGGTAAGGGTAAATGATCTGATTCGAGATTTCATAAGAATGGACTTAGTCAAGTCCTCTATTTCGTATACCAGAAAAAGAAATGATCCGGCAGGTTCGGGATTGATCCCCACTACTGGATCAGATCGCACCCATCTCCATCCTTTTTATTCCAAGGCAAGGATTAAACAATCATTTACCCGTCATCAAGGAACTATTCGTACGTTGTTGAATAGAAATAAGGAATGCCAATCTTTGATAACTTTGTCATCATCTAATTGTTTCCGAATAGGCCCCACTTTGAAATATAACAACAATGTGAGAAAAAAATCAAATAAAAGGGATACGCTACTTACAATTAGGAATTCGTTGGGTCCTTTAGGAATTGTCCCTAAAATTAGGAATTTTTTTTCATTTTCCTATTTAATAACGCATAATCAGATCGTGATAAATAAACATTCGCTGCTTGACAATTTAAAACAGACTTTCCAAATACTTAAATATTATTTAATGGATGAAAATGGGAGAATTTATAATCCCGATCCATGCAGTAACATGATTTTGAATCCATTCAATTGGAATTGGTATTTTCTCCATCACGATTATTGTGAAAAAACATCGACAATAATAAGCCTTGGACAGTTTTTTTGTGAAAATGTACGTATATCTAAATATGGGCCATATCTAAAGTCGGGGCAGGTTCTAATTGTTCATGTTGACTCTTTAGTAATAAGATCTGCAAAGCCCTATTTGGCTACTCCAGGAGCGACCGTTCATGGCCATTATGGGGAAATCCTTTACGAAGGAAATACATTAGTTACATTTATATATGAAAAATCGAGATCTGGTGATATAACACAAGGTCTTCCAAAAGTAGAACAGGTGTTAGAGGTTCGTTCGATTGATTCAATATCAATGAACTTAGAAAAAAGGGTTGAAGGTTGGAGGGGACGTATAACAAGAATTCTTGGGAATCCTTGGGGATTCCTGATTGGCGCTGAGCTAACCATAGCGCAAAGTCGTATATCTTTGGTTAATAAGATTCAAAAGGTTTATCGATCCCAGGGAGTGCAGATACATAATAGGCATATAGAAATTATTGTACGTCAAATAACATCAAAAGTGTTGGTTTCAGAAGATGGAATGTCTAATGTTTTTTCACCTGGGGAATTAATTGGATTGTTACGGGCGGAACGAACGGGGCGCGCTTTGGAAGAAGCGATCTGTTACCGAGCCGCCTTATTGGGAATAACGAGGGCGTCTCTGAATACTCAAAGTTTTATATCTGAAGCTAGTTTTCAAGAAACTGCTCGGGTTTTAGCAAAAGCCGCTCTACGAGGTCGTATCGATTGGTTGAAAGGCCTGAAAGAGAATGTTGTTCTGGGAGGTATGGTACCCGTTGGTACCGGATTCAAAGGATTAGTGCACCGTTTAAGTCAACACAGCAACATTTCTTTGGAGATCGAAAAGAAGAATCTATTCGAGGGGGGCATGGGAGATATTTTGTTCCACCACAAAGAATTATTTGATTCTTGCATCCCCAAAAATTTTAACGATACATCAGAACAATCATTTACAAAACAATAATTTACAGGATTTACTGATTCCTAAGAGCAGATTCATTCTTTTAATTTAACTTTAACTAGCAGGTCCATTCTTTTGTTAAAAAAAAATAACGAATAGAAAGGAATTAATGGCTTGGACTGTGTATCATCATTCAATCTCCGGTAGAAAGGTTCCATCGGAACAATTTTTTCAGGGTACCTCGTCTTAAAAAAAGAGGAAGTGTGGGGAGAAATGACAAGAAGGTATTGGAACATCAATTTGGAAGAGATGATGGAAGCAGGAGTTCATTTTGGTCATGGTACTAGGAAGTGGAATCCTAGAATGGCACCTTACATCTCTGCAAAGCGTAAAGGTATTCATATTACAAATCTTACTAGAACTGCTCGTTTTTTATCAGAAGCTTGTGATTTAGTTTTTGATGCAGCAAGTCGGGGAAAACAATTCTTAATCGTTGGTACAAAAAATAAAGCGGCCGATTTAGTAGCATCGGCCACAATAAGGGCTCGATGTCATTATGTTAATAAAAAATGGCTTGGTGGTATGTCAACGAATTGGTCCACTACGGAAACAAGACTTCATAAGTTTAGGGACTTGAGAGCGGAACAAAAGACGGGAAGACTCAACCGTCTTCCGAAAAGAGATGCAGCAATGTTGAAGAGACAATTATCTCATTTGCAAACATACCTGGGCGGCATCAAATATATGACGGGGTTGCCTGATATTGTAATCATCGTTGATCAGCAAGAAGAATATACGGCTCTTCGAGAATGTGTCACTTTGGGAATTCCAACAATTTGTTTAATCGATACAAATTGTGACCCAGATCTTGCAGATATTTCGATTCCAGCCAATGATGACGCTATAGCTTCAATTCGATTAATTCTTAACAAATTAGTATCCGCTATTTGTGAGGGTCGTTCTAGCTATATAAGAAATCATTGATCAATAATAAGATAAGTCAATTACTTCGCGAATTCTATAGATTTATGGAATCGGTTACTATATCCTGAATATCAAAAAAGAGATCAAAATTACTGGGTATCCGAAATATACAATTAATTTTAATTTAAGTAGGCGAATCGATAAAGAGATGGTTGAATCAAAAAAATTCCTTTTTAAGTTCTATTTCTGTCAGAGGGCAATATGAATGTTCTACCATGTTCCATCAACACACTAAAAGGGTTATACGATATATCCGGTGTAGAAGTAGGCCAACATTTCTATTGGCAAATAGCAGGTTTCCAAGTACATGCCCAAGTACTTATTACTTCTTGGTTCGTAATTGCTATCTTATTAGGTTCCGCTACTATCGTTGTTCGGAATCCACAAACCATTCCGACCGACGGTCAGAATTTTTTCGAATATGTCCTTGAATTCATTCGAGACTTGAGCAAAACCCAAATTGGAGAAGGTTATGGTCCTTGGGTTCCTTTTATTGGAACTATGTTCTTATTTATTTTTGTTTCCAACTGGTCAGGGGCTCTTTTACCTTGGAAAATAATACAGTTACCTCATGGGGAGTTAGCCGCACCCACGAATGATATAAATACTACTGTTGCTTTAGCTTTACCCACGTCAGTAGCATATTTCTATGCGGGTCTTACAAAAAAGGGGTTGGGTTATTTCGGCAAATATATTCAACCAACTCCAATACTTTTACCAATTAACATCCTAGAAGATTTCACAAAACCCTTATCACTTAGTTTTCGACTTTTTGGTAATATATTGGCGGATGAATTAGTCGTTGTTGTTCTTGTTTCTTTAGTACCTTCAGTAGTTCCTATACCTGTCATGTTCCTTGGATTATTTACAAGTGGTATTCAAGCCCTAATTTTCGCAACTTTAGCCGCGGCTTATATAGGGGAATCAATGGAGGGTCATCATTGATTATCTTTCAAAAAAGGGCGGTTAAGATAAGCTATTTTGTAACAGATATAGATACAATAAATATAGGGTATAGATGATTTAGAGTAGTAGTAAAAAAGATTACGATATTGATATTATAGTTATAGAATTAGATTGTCAAAAAGGAACAAGATCTAAAAAAGAGTTTTCCTAATATTTATGTTTGACCTACCTGTGTCATACCCCCTCAAAAAATATTTGATTTCATTCAATTCTCAATTCAAGGATTGATCAAAATTCGAATGAATTGCATGCAATTGGATCTCAAATATTGTATTGATATGTAAGGACCCATACTAACGAATTCATCCGTTTGTATTAATGCGGTATCATAATAAAAGGAAACCCATAATTTACAAACTAGACTCATAAAAAAAAATAGGGGTGGGACCGAACTGGGTATATGGGATTTAATGCCTAGAAGGCAATTCTTCTGTATTTTCAAAGAATTATTCTAGAATCGGGTTGAATATACGATGTGAATTTTTTGTTTACGTTATGGAAGAAAGCCATGTATATGTGATATTTACTAGTTATATATGAACTATTTATATATCTTATTGACTTTCCTAACCCACCATGAGTTTAGATAGGAATTACAATAACAATAGAAGTCCTTCTGTTTCGTCGGGGCCGAATGAATAAACAGATGAAATCAAGTATAAGCATATAGAAGATAAAGAGTGCAGAATTGAAAGAATGGTTCGGAACAAATAAATGAAACGGAAGAACTGAGTCCTTATGAATTGATAAAGACTCCATGGATAGGAACTAAAAATGAGAGATCTAAGCAGTTCTGCTCATTCAATAATCTCATTACTTTAATTTAGAATTCCTAGTTAGTTCGGCTGGATGGATCTTAGGAATAATAAGTCATAATTAATTGATTGCTTGTATTATTAACCATTTCTTTATTTTTATACGAGGAGCTTACCATGAATCCACTGATTTCTGCCGCTTCCGTTATTGCTGCTGGATTGGCTGTAGGGCTGGCTTCTATTGGACCTGGAGTTGGTCAAGGTACTG